CAAAAAAATTCTATTAGATCTAATGTACTTATTCGATCTAATAAGTACCTTGTGTCAGAATTGAGAAATTCTATGGCTCGAATCTTGAGTATTCTCTTATTTATTACCTGTGTCTACTATTTAGGCAGAATACCGTCACCCCTTTTTACTAAGAAACTGAAAGAAACCTCAGAAAGGGAAGAAAGGGGGGAAAGTGAGGAAGAAACAGATGTAGAAATAGAAACAACTTCTGAAACCAAAGGGACTAAACAGGAACAAGAGGAATCCACCGAAGAAGATCCTTCTTCTTACCTTTTGTCGGAAGAAAAGGACAAAATCGATGAAACGAAAGAGAAAAAAGTAAATGTGAATGGAAAGAGTAATGATGAATCCGACTTTCCATTGAAAGAGACATCATCTAAATCGAAAAAAAAAAAAGTTGATGATATTTTTAAAGTTTTTTAAAGTTTAAAAAAGTTTAAAGAAAGTAAATAAATAAATAAATAAATAAAAAAATAAAAATTAAATTAAATTAAATTAAATATTAAATAAAGTATATTAAATTAAATAAAGTATATAAAGTATATAAAGTAAAGTAAAAAAGTAAAGTCAAGTCAAAATATAAAATAAAAATATTAAATTAAAAATATGAAATCGAATTTTATTACTAAAAAAATGAATACAGCGAACAAATACAATAAGAGATACGAAGAGATGCGACCACCTCCTACATATTTTATAAACTCTCCAAGAAAAAAACTTGCAAGACCCATTACATTTGTAATTCTATCAATTATTTGTCTATCAAAAAAATGAGTTAGTTCTGCCAATACTCTTAGACCCCTAGTTATAAATTTTGCATAAAAAGCATCTATATAACCACGATTATATGACAAATGATATATTAAATATATTAGTTTGTCCCTAAGAATTCTTTGAGAACCCTTTTTGACAACTAAATTTAGGAAGTTAAAATTTTGTAAAGATGAATAAACAGGCTTGTATAAAAAGGATGCGAACAAAATTCCCCCAAAAGCTATACTGACTGGAAAAGTTGCATTTGTCAAAAATTGATACCAATCCTTGGATTCTTTTGAATTTTGATCTAACAGGTTTATCGGTGGAGTTAACAATTTGGATAATATATTCAATCCCCCCCCCTCTTGATTGAAAGTAATTCCTATGACCCCACTAAACAAGGTAAATAAGGCCAATATAAGTATAGGAACTAGCATAGTATTGTTCGATTCATGAGGATAAGGATTTAAAGTATTATTAAAATGAATAGTACGAAAGGCCCTCGTTATCTTTCTTACATTAAGATCAAGTCGATCTGTCTTCTTGCAAAAACAAAAAAACGAAGCCCTTTTATTATTATTTATTTTTAATAAAGATAATAAATAATTTTTTTTTATCGGACTTGGCCCCTCTTTACCCCATAAAGATATTGAATAGAAGGAGCTACCTTTTTTTCCACTGTAATCTTGAAAATGAGGATTCAAATGACCTTCAAAAGTAAGTAAATAGATCCGAAACATATAAAATGCGGTTAATCCAGCCGCGGAACAAGCGATTATTGAAAAAATCCGTGAATATAACCAACTATCATTAAGTATTTCATCTTTAGACCAAAAACATGCAAAGGGAGGAATACCACAAAGAGAAAGTGTACCTAGTAAAAAAGAAATTTTTGTAATTGGAACATGTTTTGTTAAACCGCCCATAAGAACCATATTCTGACTTTTATCGGGAGAATATCCAACAATAGCCTCCATTGAATGAATAATTGATCCAGATCCTAAAAACAACAAAGCTTTTGAATAGGCGTGAGTAATCAAATGAAATAAAGCGGCTCGAGAAGAGCCCAGACCTAAAGCTAACATGATATAGCCCAATTGAGACATTGTAGAATAAGCTAAACTTCTCTTAATATCTTTTTGAGCAAGAGCTAAAGTAGCTCCTAATAGTACTGTTAATATACCTATTAAGGCTATTAAATTCATAACGTAAGGTATGACTAAGAAAAGAGGAAGAAGGCGAGCTACAAGAAAAATGCCTGCTGCTACCATAGTAGCAGCATGTATGAGAGCCGAAATAGGAGTAGGCCCTTCCATGGCATCTGGTAACCACACATGAAGGGGAAACTGCGCGGATTTAGCAACTGCACCGGAAAATAATAGCAAGGAACACAAAGTAACAAATAATAAATCAATCTCATTTTTATAAATTAAGTTGTTGAATATTTCGAACAAATCCCGAAATTCGAAACTACCCGTTATCCAATAAAAACCTAAAATTCCTAATAATAAACCAAAATCCCCGACACGGTTAGTTAGAAACGCCTTTTGACACGCAGTACCCACAAGAGGTCGCGTAAACCAAAAACCTATTAATAGATAAGAACACATCCCAACCAATTCCCAAAAAATATAAATTTGTATTAAATTACAACTCGAGACTAAACCCAACATTGAAGTATTGAAAAAACTCATAGAAGCAAAAAACCTCAAATATCCTTGATCATGAGACATATAATTGTCGCTATAAATAAGCACCACGATTCCAACAGTAGTGATCAATATTAACATAATAGAAGTCAGCGGGTCGATCAAATAGCCGAACTCTAAAGAAAAATCATTATTGATAGTCCAAGACCACACTGATTTATAGATGGAACTGCTATAGATTTGCTGAAGAAGAAGATTTAGTGAAAAAAGCATGACTATACTTAACAAAACAACACTAGAAAAAGACAACATACGGCGAATTTTTTTTGTTACTGTCGGAAAAAGTAGAAGCCCCCCCATTATTACCATAGGAACTGGAAGTGTAATAAAAGGGATGATCCCGGAATATTGATATATATGTTTATGTTCCATAAATTTTTTTTTAATCAATTGTCTTTGACTCCCTCGTTCTTGTCCCTTTTGAAAAGAGCCGGTCAATAAAAAAAAGCAAAATATGCAAAACTTAACTAAAATTTGATATTCTTAATTATTATTATTCTAAATCTGAATCTTTTCAAAGAACTTCACGTATTCAAATCAATAAGTTAGACTTGGTCAAATAATATGATATACCCAAGTTATTAGTAAAAAGTAAAAAAATACTTACTTTTTTTTATATTAATTTAATATTAACTAATAGTTAATAGTTAGTTAATAGTAAGAAAAATAGTTAATAGTAAGAAAAAATTAACTACATAGTTAATTAATAGTTAATTAGTTAATGTAAGAAAAATTTTTATGAAGATCTACAAAATGAAAAGTTTTTTTAGGAATTACGATAATTTCTATCTATAGAGAAAGGATAAAGAATTATAGCAAAAAACAGTACTTGATTTTGATATGAATCTGTGCATACCTTGACCCAATTAAATCAGAATTTCTTTGTAGTTCGTTTATCTCGAATCAGAATCGTTAAACAATCCATTTTTGAACGGATTTATTGTATTCCATTAGAATAAAAGACATTTATATTTGTAGTAAATTCGACGGTATTGAATACTTTCCATGGAATTCAAAAATAAATCACTAAAATGTCTTTTCGAAAATCATGTATCCTTTAATAGATTAACTAATGCCGTCTCATTTTATTTTAATTGAAAGTTGGGTATACTTCCTTTTCAAGCTTAACCTTGCTCGAAAAAATTTTGTATTAGGTACGCACGGCTTAGGCTTTTGAATGTCTCGATATATTTTATTCGATCTATATTACATGTATAAATATAAAGGTAGCATGACGAAAATAGACAGAAATAGAAATGAAAATAAAGAGGTTTTTTAGAAAAATAGTAGAATCTAAGGAAAAAAAAGGATACTGAATAGTAAAGATAAAGAACAGTTGGTTTTTAACCAAAAAATGTCTTTCACATCCAATGCTAGCAATGAGTAACCTCCAAATTTGTGAATGGCAGTTCCAAAAAAGCGCACTTCTCTATCAAAAAAGCGTATTCGTAAAAATAGTTGGAAAAGAAAGGGATATTGGGCAGCGTTGAAAGCCTTTTCATTAGCGAAATCCCTTGCTACGGGGAATTCAAAAAGTTTTTTTGTGCGACAAATAAAAATAAAAAATCAAAGGGTGAAATAATCTAACTTGTCCTGAATAGAAAAAAGTCTAGTTTTTTTTTTTCTAATTTTTTTTTAATCTAAAATGGAAAAAAGGCTTTTCATTCACTAATGTTTTGAATTGATCAATATTAAATGGAACTCATTTTTCTTTTAGGATATGTCGAATGAAAAGTCTGTTATCTACTGAATCCTCAAATTATACTTTTTGTTTAAAAAAAGACAAAATACAAGACACAAGGTTTCAATTTTCTTTTTAGTCTCTTTGATCATTTTCGCGGGATGGGGATTATTATTTTCCCCATCGACCTTTATCACCACCTATCACAATAAAAAAAAAAAAATAAGGATTATGATTAGAACGTCCAAATACCTATTAAAATAATAAAAAAAAAAAAAAGAAAAGGTTTTCGATTAATCCATTTTCATCTTTCCTAACCTAAAAAAGATTGCATTGAATTGACTCTTTCAATCTCGACGATTGAATAATAATTGGTTATTATGATTTCTAGCAAGCCGCTATGGTGAAATCGGTAGACACGCTGCTCTTAGGAAGCAGTGCTAGAGCATCTCGGTTCGAGTCCGAGTAGCGGCATGGCACTTTCTACCTATAAAAAGTTCCTATAATGAATTCAATTACTTATTTGAATTGATTCTATAGAATCATGGGGGCCTTTTCTTTTATGATATTTTCTACTTTAGAGCATATATTAACTCATATATCCGTTTCGGTTGTTTCCATTGTAATTACAATTCATTTGATAACTATCTTACTCGATGAAATCGTCGGATTATATGAGTCGTCAGAAAAGGGAACGATAGCCACTTTTTTCTGTATAACTGGATTATTAGTTACTCGTTGTATTTATTTGGGACATTTACCATTAAGTAATTTATATGAATCATTAGTCTTTCTTTCATGGAGTTTATTCATTATTCATATAATTCCGTATTTTAAAAAACATCAAAAAAATTTAAGCCTAATAACCGCGCCAAGTGCACTTTTTACCCAAGGCTTTGCTACTTCCGGTTTTTTAAGTGAAATGCATCGGTCTGCACTATTAGTACCGGCTCTACAATCCCAGTGGTTAGTAATGCACGTAAGTATGATGGTATTGGCCTATGCGGCCCTTGTATGTGGATCATTATTATCAGTGGCTCTTCTAGTCATTACATTTCGAAAAATCATAAGGATTCTTTTTCTTTTTAAAAGCAATAATTTTGTAAATAAATCTTTTTTCTTTGATGAGATTCAATACATGAACGGAAGTGGCAGTGTTTTACGAAACACTTCTTTTCTTTCTTCTAAAAATTATTACAGGTCTCAGTTGATTCACCAATTAGATTGTTGGAGTTATCATATTATTAGTATAGGATTTATCCTTTTAACTATGGGTATTCTTTCGGGAGCAGTCTGGGCTAATGAGGCATGGGGATCATATTGGAGTTGGGACCCAAAGGAAACTTGGGCATTTATTACTTGGGCAATATTCGCAATTTATTTACATACTAGAACCCATCAAAAATGGGAAGGTGTAAATTCCGCAATTGTGGCTTTTATAGGCTTTCTTCTAATTTGGGTATGTTATTTAGGAGTTAATCTATTAGGAATAGGGCTGCACAGTTATGGTTCATTTACATTAATATCTAATTGAATTTAAGACAAAAAAAGAGGGTCTTGACAAAAACAACCATAAGACAACGTATAAGTCTATATAAGAAACTTTGTGTAAATGCCATCCATCGAGAACCATTTGAATCAAGTAATAAGTGATTCAAATGGTTCTGTCAAAGGGCACACTATCCAGTTACAATTTTTTTTTGAACTTCAAAAAAAAAGACAAAAAGCCTTTATTTCCATTTTTTTTGAATTATCTAATTATTTATTTTTTGTAGAATTCAAAATTAATAATTATACAAAATAGCCTCGACCTTGTCACCTGATAATGAGAAAACGAAGTCCGGATAAATGCCAATACCTATTACAGGTAGAAGGATAGAGATTGAAATAAACAACTCTCGCGGTCCAAAATCCAAAAAAGAAGAGTTTGAGGCATTAAATAGCTTGTATCCATAGAACATCTGGTGTAACATAGACAATAAATAAACAGGAGTTAATATCGTTCCAATTGCCATGACAAAAGTAATTAGTATTTTTGCCAGTAAAAGAAATTTTTGGCTAGTAATTATTCCAAAAAATATTATCAATTCTGCAAAAAAACCGCTCATGCCCGGTAATGCAAGAGAAGCCATTGATGAGATACTGAACATCGTGAATATTTTTGGAACCGAGATAGCCATTCCTCCCATTTTATCGAGATAAAGAAGACGTATTCTATCATAACTCGTTCCTGCCACGAAAAAAAGTGCAGCACCGATAAATCCATGAGATATTATTTGTAAAAGAGCTCCGTTAAGTCCCGTATCGCTTAGAGAGCAAATTCCTATAATTATAAAACCCATATGAGATACCGAGGAATAGGCTATTCTTTTTTTTAAATTACGTTGACTAGGAGATGTTGAAGCTGCATAAATTATTTGAATTGTGCCTATTATTATCAACCAGGGAGAAACTAGAGAGTGAGCATGGGGTAATAATTCCATATTGATCCGAACCAACCCATATGCTCCCATTTTTAATAAGATTCCGGCTAGAAGCATACAAGTGCTGTAATGTGCCTCTCCGTGAGTATCTGGTAACCATGTATGTAAGGGTATAATCGGTAATTTGACAGCAAAAGCAATAAGAAATCCAATATAGAATATTATTTCCAGCGCTAAAGGATAGGGTTGATTGGCTGATGTTTCAAAATTTAATGTTGGCTCGCTGGAACCATATAAACAGATACCTAGAATTCCTATTAATAAAAAAAGAGAACCCCCTGCGGTGTATAAAATAAACTTTGTAGCTGAATACAAACGTTGCTTTCCCCCCCACATAAATATAAGTAGATAAACGGGAATTAATTCTAACTCCCACATGATGAAAAAAAGTAAAAGATCTCGAGAAGAAAATAATCCTATTTGACCACTATACATGGCTAACATCAAGAAATGGAATAGTCTGGAATCTCGAGTAACTGGCCAAGCCGCTAAAGTAGCTAAAGTAGTGATAAATCCTGTCAGTAAAATGGGTCCTATAGAAAGTCCATCTATTCCCAATCTCCAGTAAAAACCAAAAAAATCGACCCACTTATAATTCTCCGCCAATTGAATTAATAGATCGTCCGATTGGAAACGATAGCAGAATACGTAGGTCATTAAAAGAAGTTCTAAGACGCATATACATATAGCATACCACCTAATTACTTTATTTCCTCCCTGAGGCTGAGGCAGAAAGAAAATTAAGGAACCTGCGGATATCGGAAAGACTACAAAGATTGTTAACCAAGGAAAAAAATTCGTGATAAAGACAAGATAGACTTGGACCAGAAAAACCCGTGCTCATGCTAAAAACAGAATATCTTTCTATTTTTTTGTTTCGAGTACGGGTTTTGTCGATAAAAAACAATGTATTCAAACCATGTTGTTGGAAATGGGTCAATAAGCTAGACCCATGCTTCGAGTTGTTTCATGCCACAAATAAACTCGAACACTCAAAAAATCCGTTGGACAGGCCGATTCACATCTCTTACAGCCGACACAGTCCTCTGTTCTTGGAGCAGAAGCAATTTGCTTAGCTTTACATCCGTCCCAAGGTATCATTTCTAATACATCTGTGGGGCAGGCTCGGACGCATTGGGTACACCCTATACATGTATCATAAATCTTTACTGAATGCGACATTGGGTCTATAAATTTTTGAACGTCATAAATTTTGATCTAGTAATTTTTTAAATGAATCATATCTTTATATACTAGATGAATCAATAATTGACAAGAATTTTTGGAATCAATTCTGGATCGAGGCATGTGCATGAAAAAGGGCAAAGAGACTTTCATTTCTTACGTTTTGACAAAGATAATTATATAGCATGTATGCTATATAATTATCTTTTTGGTGAATATTATAATTTATATGATTAATACTACTTATTCAACAAATTAGATTGATTGATACGCGTTGATTTTCTGTTACGATAAATTGAGGAAACAATAGCCGGTCCAATAGCTGCTTCAGCCGCTGCAATAGCTATAACAAATATTGAGAAAATAGTTCCTTTTAATTGGCGACTATCAAAAAAATCAGAAAATGTGACGAAATTTATATTAATTGCATTCATTAAAAGTTCAAGACACATAAGGGCTCTAACCATATTTTGGCTCGTGATCAATCCATAAATACCTATACAAAATAAATAGGCACTCAAAACAAGTATATGTTCTAGCATCATTGACCAACTCCTTCGCAATTTCGATTTATTTCAATATGAACAAAAATTTAAGAGAGTCGATTGACTCGAATATAACAAGTAAAAAAAAAAAAAAGAATATATTGGTAATAGATCGAATAAAAGAAGTTCTATTTTGAATATATTTCTATTTATACACGAATAATCTTCAAATAGAATTAAAAAATAGAATTAAAGGAAACTAAATGTGATAAGACAAAACAAAGTTTCATTTTGATTACTGCGGCTAGGTCTAAGGGTCTAAGGCTTTACTATTGTTACTGACGAGCCGCAGCAATCGCGCCTATTAACGCAACTAAAAGAATTATTGAAATGAGTTCAAATGGAAGAAAAAAATCTGTTGATAAACGAATTCCAATTTGTTGACTATTAGTTATCAAATCTTTCTCTATAATCTGGTTTGATCTTGTAGTCCAAATAATCCCATACCATGACGTATCTGGAATAGTAGTAATTAGTAAAAGAAAAATACTTGTACAAACCAGTGAAGTAACCCCGCCTCCAGCGTTCCAAAGATAAAAAGCGTTGTGATATTCTGAACCATTCATGAACATCACAGCAAATACGATTAAAACATTTATGGCTCCTACGTAAATAAGGAGTTGTGCGGCAGCTACAAAATAGGAATTTGATAAAATATAGAATAAGGCTATACAAATAAGAACCAATCCCAACGAAAAGGCGGAATAAATTGGGTTGGTAAGCAATACCACCCCTAAACCTAATAATATAAGGCCCAATCCCAGAAATACTAAAAGAAAATCATGTATTGATCCAGGTAAATCCATTTTACGTATAAAGAAGAGAGAAATATATCGAATTTTTTCATGACCTTATTGATGACCCGACCAGGAACAAAAACTTTTTGATACGTTCCTATAATTGAATGAAATCCTAAACGGTGTGAATTGAGGTCTAGCTATTAGAATAATCTCACTCTTTATCCCAAAGGAGAGTTCGACACTCTAAAAACTAAAAAATAGTTCTATTTCGAACTATTTCGAAAGAATTCCATATCTATTAAGATATTTTAAGATATTTTCAATCAAAATTTAGAGATTTTGACTCAAAATTAAGTCGCAATTATTACAATCAATCCAATCAACAGTTAAAGATTTGGAGTCATTTTATTGACCAAACAAAAGGAACGAAATCTCATCTCTTTCGATCAAAACCGAATTTTAGTAATTATTCTTTATCTTTAATCAAGGGTTTACTCGTTTTTAGTTGAGGCAAAGTCGAAATCGTTCGAATTGTATAATCGTCAATTACTGATATTGGTAAACGACCCAAAGCAATTTGATTATAATTCAATTCGTGACGATCATAAGTAGAAAGCTCATATTCTTCAGTCATTGATAAACAATTTGTTGGACAATACTCAACGCAGTTACCACAAAATATACAGATTCCAAAATCAATACTATAATTAAGCAATCGTTTCTTTCGAATATTCGTTTCGAATTGCCAATCAACAACGGGTAAATCTATAGGACATACACGAACACAGACCTCACAAGCAATACATTTATCAAATTCAAAATGGATTCGACCGCGGAAACGCTCCGATGTAATTAATTTTTCATAAGGGTATTGAATAGTTACGGGTAAACGATTTGCGTGGGATAAGGTAATCATAAAACTTTGACCAATGTACCTTACAGCCCTTATTGTTTGTTGACCATAATTTCTGAACCCAGTCACCATAGGGAGCATATCCTAATTATCTAGGAACAATTTGATGTTTGTTTCTTTCTCTTGTTTGAGACATATAGACTTATAGTATTCCATTACAATGAAAGGAGTTGTGAAGAGGTTGTTAATAATAGATTGCCGAGAGAAATAGGTAAAAGAAATTTCCAGCCAAGATTTAATAGTTGATCCATTCTTAGTCTAGGTAAAGTCCATCTTGTTGTGATAGAAATGAACAAGAACAAATAAGTTTTAGCCAATATAATAAAGATATCCGTTGTTGTTCCAAAAACCCCACTCACTTTATTTAGTTCAAAAAGCTTAGGAACAAAAAAGTGCGGAATAGACATATTCCAACCGCCCAAGTAAAGAACTGTTACAAATAATGACGAAACTAATAGGTTTAGATAGGAAGCAACATAAAATAAACCAAATTTGATACCCGAATATTCGGTTTGATAGCCGGCTACTAATTCTTCTTCCGCTTCTGGTAAATCAAAGGGCAATCTCTCGCATTCTGCTAGAGAAGAAATTAGAAAAACAATAAACCCTATAGGTTGCCGCCACAAATTCCACCCCCAAAGACCATATTTTGACTGTGCCTCAACTATATCAACTGTACTTAAACTATTAGATAATTATAGTCGATGAGAACATAACTGTCCCCACCGCTATTCCAGAACCATACATGAGATTTTCACCTCATATGGCTCCTCGAGGGTCATAAATAAATCTAAGGACAAAGTCATATTTTATTTATTTTGATACGTTTGTCGGATAGGTTAGTTTGTAGAATAGGTAGGATCACAATGTCCTCTAATTAGACCAATGGAATTCTGTCTGTTATTGTTATAACAATAAATAAAGATAAAGTACTTCTGAATTGATCTCATCCTTTAAGAATTTCAGCTTTTCCTTGTTGAGTAATAACTTCCGTATTTCAATCAAATACTCCTTGTGGGTGTGTAGAAATATTAATAGATCTTTCAACCCAACCTTGTTTTCGACTCCGAAAAAGAATTCTATATACCATTAATTTATATAATTATAATTATACCATTAATTTATATAATTTATAAATTATGGTATAAATTTTATCTCTATGATAAAGAGATAAAGAAAGAATAAAAAAAAAGGATCATTTTTTATTCTATTGTGATTTTTTTTTCTATTGTTTCTATTGTTAGAGTTTTTTTTTCTATTCTTCTTTCTTTTCTGAGAAAAAATGGACTTAAAAAAGTAAAGGGTTGTTTCGTATCTGATAGTGATTTTTATAATCGGTGGATAGGAGCATACTCTGGATCGGAATTGTGGGGAGTACTACTTGATCATTTCTACGAATTTAAAGCCCCAATTATTATTCTTTTTATATTCTTTTTTTAGGCAAAAATGTCCTTTGGGATAATCTCGATTACTAATCCGTTGCCTATCTTGGTGTTTCTAACCAATCCACTCATTTTTGCTCAATCCCCCGTTATCGTTATGGTAATACATGCCAACGATAGTAAAAGTAAAACGTCAATACGGTTGATCATTGGAACCCCGCTTCAAGCCAGGATGACTAATCAACCAATCTTGGGGTAAAAAATCTATTCTTTTTTTTTTTTCGCTTTCCTCTTACTCTTGTACCTAGGAAATGAGACTGATTCTTTTTACTGCGAATTTAGAAGCTGTTTTCTTTCACTCATATAACTATCCGATTTAGATCATCCACTTTAATTTTAATGATAAATATATAAATATAAAAAAAATCTATCCATTTAATTCATTTCGCCTAGTCTTTCCTAGTTTCTTAGAAATAAGGGCGTAGAGAAAAGTTTATGTTTCAATGACTCGCACGTAGAGATAGTGATAACACACATAGAGTTAATGGTATTTCATAACTAATTGATTGAGCAGCGGCTCGTAGACCACCTAAAAAAGAATATTTATTATTTGATCCATATCCTGACATAAGAAGTCCGATGGGAGCAATACTTGAAATGGCAATCCATAAAAAAACACCAATCTTTAGATCAGCTAAAACTAGGTGATAGCCAAAAGGAATTACTGAATAGCTTAGTAGAATTGATATGACTGCTATGGATGGGCCAACGCTAAATAAACGAGTATCTCCCCGAGATGGAAGAAGATTCTCTTTAAAAAGTAGTTTTATCCCGTCTGCTAGAGCTTGAAGAACTCCTAAAGGACCAGCATATTCGGGCCCAATACGTTGTTGTACTCCTGCGGCTATTTCTCTTTCTAACCACACAATTACTAGTACCCCTATTGTTATTCCCAATACAAGAGTTAAAATAGGAACAAGCATCCATATAATGTTATATATCTCTTTTAAGGATTCTAATCCGGAAAAAGAATAAATAGCTTGTATTTCTGGTGGATCAAGTATCATTTCAACGATCAACTTCCCCCATAATGATATCGATGCTACCTAGTATCGTCATAATATCAGCCAATTTCATTCTTTTAACTAACTGAGGAAGAATTTGCAAATTAATAAACCCCGGTGGACGAATTTTCCATCTCCAAGGAAAACCACTCTGGTCCCCTATCAGAAAAATTCCCAATTCTCCCTTTGGTGCTTCGACTCTCACATAAAGTTCTTGTTTCGGCAATTCAAAAGTAGGAGAGGTTTTTTTACTAATGAATCGATATTCAAAATCATTCCAGTTTTGATCCCTCTCTCTATCAAAACATCGGGTTTCTAAATTCTCATAGGGCCCCCCCGGAATTCTTTCCAGAGCCTGTTGAATAATTTTTATGGATTCCTTCATTTCACTGATTCGGACTAAATAACGAGCTAATGAATCGCCTTCTTTTTGCCACGGGACTTCCCAATCAAATTCGTTGTAACATTCATAATGATCAACTTTGCGAAGATCCCACTGTATTCCAGAAGCTCGTAGCATTGGTCCTGATAAACCCCAATTTATTGCTTCCTCTGCACTAATAATACCTACGCCTTCAACTCGTTCTAAAAAAATAGGATTTCGCGTAATAAGGTTTTGATATTCAGCAACCCCTGTTAAAAAATAATCGCAGAAATCCAAGCATTTATCTATCCAGCCATGAGGTAGATCGGCCACTACTCCTCCGATACGAAAAAAATTATGCATCATTCTCATCCCAGTGGCAGCTTCGAATAGATCATATACTAATTCCCTTTCTCTGAAAATATAGAAGAAAGGGGTTTGCGCACCAATATCTGCCATAAAAGGGCCAAGCCATAACAGATGAGAAGCTATACGACTCAACTCCAACATAATTACTCTGATATGGCTAGCTCTTTTAGGTATTTGAATATTTCCCAGCCGTTCTGGTCCATTTACCGTTATTGCTTCTGTGAACATCGTAGCTAAATAATCCCAACGTGTTACATAGGGCAGATATTGTATAATTGTTCGGTTTTCCGCAATTTTTTCCATCCCTCTGTGTAAATAACCTAATATTGGTTCACAGTCAATAACATCTTCACCATCTAGAGTAACGATGAGTCGAAGAACACCATGCATTGATGGATGGTGTGGGCCCATATTGACTATCATGAGGTCTTGTCTTGGAGATGATACATTCATAGGTTTTTCCTCGATTCATTCTTCCATACCTTACTAAAAACGAAAAGAAGCTGATCAAAATGCAAGATCTAATAATAATAAATCAAATAATTCAAAAATGACTTTTCAAATTTTCAAATTAACGTGTTTTTGGTTCCCGAATATCCAACTGACTAATTAATTGTTTATAACGTACTTCATTTTTCTTTGACAAATAAGACAGCAGCCGTTGGCGTTTTCCTATAATTTTACGGAGGCCTCTCTGAGATAAATAGTCTTTTCTATGCAATTCCAAATGTGAAGTAATTCTTCGGATCTTATTAGTAAAACTGAATACTTGCAATTCAACGGATCCCTTGTTTTTTTCTTTTTCGTTTTGTGAAATAACTGATATGAATGCATTTTTGACCATAAAATGAAATCTTCTCCCCTACTTAAATCTTAAATTTAAATATTTTTAATATTAAAAAAATATATATATATGTTTTTTGATCAGTAATAATAATGCTGATTCCTTTTTCATTTTGTATACCCAACAATCTTCATTTCCTTATGAATTTCTAATTTTATCCAATTGTTTTTATGGGCATAGGGATCCAAACAGATAATCTATTTCTACACTTAGAAAAAAATTGGTACCTAAGATTCGAGATTCGAATCATAAGATTCTGTTGATTCCTTTTTAGATGTAATTGATATGTCATTAAATTATTAAATTAATAAATTAATGATATGAATAGAATGAAAAACAATGCATGTGTGCATATTTTTGTTTTCATGTATCAACTAAAATATGTTATGGAATATATGAAAAACGTACCATTAAAGGGTTTTTAATCGTGGATACATATGTATTCTTACCATATTGAAACGACTTCCATTATTGGTATCAAACCAACAACGATTCATACAAGCTAAATCTTCTAATCGATAATTGGTCCAAAAAACGAGTTTGAGTTTAATTAGTTTCTTTTTTTTTTTTTTTTTATCTCTATCTCTATAAAGATCTTTGTTTTTATTCGAAACGTTACCACAGGTTTGAGTGTTATTTCCATTGAAAAATTCTGTATTTATCTGATGAATACCTTGGCTATTCTTCGAATTTAAAGAAATTAGAATTCCGAATTCTCTACGACGTTGAGATAAAAAGGTATTTTCAGGAACAAACAAATCATCAAGATTTTGGTTTTTATTTCCAGTGTTCCTTTTCTGTTTTGCGATGGACTCATCGAAATTCGTCTTATCACCACAGCCCTTTTTTTGGTGTCTTGGATTCATTTTGTGCTTACTCTTATGACCCAATGAAATATTTATGGTTTGATACATAAGAAACTGTCCGACATTTTTTACAGCCAGACGAACTGGTTCGATAATCAATATTCCTTTTTTCAAAAATTCTGTAAGACTCAAATTGTTCTGAATTATTAAAATATCGAGACTCATCTCTCTCCTTTGAATAGAGGATATAGCAATTTCATTTGGATTTATCAGTCTAAGCAGGAGACAAAGTACTTTTATATTGTTGAGTACTCTTTGATTTACAGAAGCATTCCATCGTAATTGAAAACAGAAAGACCTTTTTAGGAGGAAATCAAGCTCCGCTTCCGTAGAACTTTTGTATTTTTTTTTCTTTTTCGTGTCTGATCCCGCAAAAGATTCTTCAAGACCTTTTTCTTGGTTTAAGCGAACTGATCCAAGATCCACTTGTCTCTCAGATTCTTTTTCTTCTTCATTTTGATTCTTGACTTCAATAGTTTTTTTTTCATTCGAAAATAATAATATATTAGTATCTCGTTTTTTCTTTTTATTTACCTTCTTTTTTTCAAAAACATTTTCATTCAAATCAAAAAGAAGTAATTTGATTGGTATGGCTACGGGGGTTTTCTTATATGCATTGTAAAGTATCAAAATTTCTGGGAAGAACCAAAGTTCCAAATTCAATATGGAATGACTTAATATTCTTTCATTCATTTCCATCCAATCAAAAAGGTTTTTTTTGAGGGATGGATTGATTTCTTCATCTTGATGAAACATGAGATAAAAAAGACTTTTCTTATTAATTTTATCAATTACTTGAGAATTATTAGACACAGTCTTCGTATTTTTATTACTTTTGGTTCCGGTATCAATCCAAAATTCAATACCCATCTTGTTTCTAATACAAAAATGGAGAATTCTCCAATCAAAATATTTTCTAGTCGGGTTTTTCTCTATATCCCCAATCTCATCTTCTCCCAGATAGTTATTCATAGGAACATCTCCTGGCAGATGAACAAATTTGCGGTTATATGTCTTGTAATTATACAAAAAAATCCCTTGGTTATTTTTTTCCTTTAATAAGAATCTAAAAATATCTGAGTCCTTCGGATCTTCATCATTAATAAATTTATATGCTAAAAGATCATATCTATAGTGTTTTTTAAAATTCTTTTTTTGATTTAGTAATGGCTCCGCTTCAAAATTCTTTTTTTTTTCGTACTGAATTAATCGGTCTTTTTCATATGAATCGCTTTTTTTTAAATATTTATTTTCAGCTATACATCCTTGATTAACAATAGTTCGCCATTTTTGTGGTACTAATCTAGACCATCTTATCTGAGATAAATCGTATTGATAATGACCGGCTTTTAACCAGTTTGTCCATTGATTCACGGTGGAAGTAATCGGGTTTTTATGTCTTAATTGGGAATGAAATATTCCCTGTACTTCAAAATAACCCTTTATTGTATTTTTAAGAAAAATAGTTGTTCCGTGATCATGATATTGAAGAGCTGATCTTAACTTATATAAGTTAAGCTTATATAAGTTAAAAAATTTGGTTTGTGATAATTTGTAAAATACATATGCTTGTGACAAAGAAGATAAGTCACGAAAAAACTTTTCTTTCTTATTACTAATATTAGTAAGTGACTTTTTTATATTCAAAATAAAGTGAATTGTATTTTTATTTACTTTATCAATATCAGCTTTTTCGTGATTTTCTTCATTATTATAAATGTATTTGTCAATAAGATTTCTAGCTGATTCAAGAAAAAGTTCTACATTGATTCTGAGAATTTGAATGATAGATAGAAAGATATCTATGTATATTTTCTCCATATATTTTTTTTTAAAAAAATGGAATTTACGGACTACTCGAGCATTTCTTCTTTTTAGTCTCTTTTTTAATGATCCGAATCTTTTCGTATCATAAGTTATTTTGTTAGGACTCTTTTTTTTCTTTAAGATCACTTTCTTCTCTTTTTTTTTTTTTTTTATTTGATTTATGATTGTCCTTTTTTTATTAGTCAAATCTTGCATTCTTGCTTCGGCCAGTGAAGAATTTGTCCAATCCATAGGTATAATTTGAATCGCGGATTCATGAATCTTCTTTTTATTAGTTATAAAATCTTTTTTAGTTTCATTCAATTCATCTAATCCGCTAAATACTAATAGAAAAGTGATTAGTTCTTTTATTTGTTTTTTAAAAAAAAAAAATGGACTTTTTTTGATAACTCTTTTTTTCCTTTCTTTTGATTTTGTGAAATTTAAAGAAAACTTTTTTATTTTTTTTAAAATACTTGTAAATAGAAAACTCTTTTTTGTAAACTTTCTAACCTTTTCTTCGAGTTTTTTACAAATGGGTTTAAAATCAATAAAATCAAAAAGAAAGGTTCTTCTTTTGGTAGAACCAAAAGGAAATTCAGTTTCCATTCCAAGAACTGTTAAAAAGCAAAAATTCTTTTTTTTCCCTTTCTTCTCTTTCATTGGGCCCTTTTGAGGGCATTGTAGCTTAACTCTGTGCCAAGGTTTCAGGCGAAAAGGGAATAGGATTTTTATCTGAATACCCTCTGTTAACCAGTTTTTCGGAAATTCT